TGGGAATTAATATTTTCTATTTTTCTATTTTGGATATTTCACTTTCACTATATTCTAGTTAATTGTTTTTTCTTAGTTTAATTGAAACTATTTTTTTTGATTTAGTTCTGATTTTCTTATGTGAATTTTGTATTTGAAATTCAAATATTGAATATAGTTATTTCCCCCTTGACACTAAATATATGTTTTATATATTAATCTTAGATGTGAAAATCAAAAGAATTCATTCACGAAAAAGTAGAAAAACAAGAATCTATATCAAAAAAAATAAAAGAGTAACTTGAAAATGGACTCATTCAAATTCACTGAAATAAAGGATTCAATAAGATTGATTTTATTGGAGGGTATCCATATTAACTAAAATGTAAAGTATTTTTTTCTATAGAATTTGTTGATTGAATTCATTGCTCACTCAGCCTGCATAGTTTTCGCTTTAATACTATAAGTAAGAAATTGGTACTATAGCAACAAAAAATTCCAAACAAAATATGTCACTTTATTATTATGAATAATACTATTTCTAATCCTGTGGTTTCCACGCAAAACATAGGGCGTATCGCTCAAATTATTGGCCCAGTACTAGATGTCGTCTTTCCTCCGGGAAAGATGCCTTATATTTATAATGCTTTGATAGTTAAGGGTAGAGATACGGTTGGTCACAAGATTAATGTTACTTGTGAGGTACAACAATTATTAGGAAATAATCGAGTTAGAGCTGTAGCTATGAGTGCTACAGAGGGTTTAACGAGAGGAATGGAAGTAATTGACACAGGAGCTGCTTTAAGTGTTCCAGTTGGTGGAGCTACTCTCGGACGAATTTTCAATGTTCTTGGAGAGCCTGTTGATGATTTAGGCCCTGTAGATACTAATACAACATCTCCGATTCATAGATCTGCACCTGCTTTTGTAGAATTAGATACAAGATTATCAATCTTTGAAACAGGTATTAAAGTAGTAGATCTTTTAGCTCCTTATCGCCGTGGAGGAAAAATCGGACTATTTGGCGGAGCTGGCGTAGGTAAAACAGTACTTATCATGGAATTAATTAACAATATTGCTAAAGCTCATGGAGGCGTATCCGTATTTGGTGGAGTAGGAGAACGTACTCGTGAAGGAAATGATCTTTATATGGAAATGAAAGAATCCGGAGTTATTAATGAAATGAATCTTTCGGAATCGAAAGTAGCTTTAGTCTATGGTCAAATGAATGAACCTCCGGGAGCTCGTATGAGAGTTGGTTTAACTGCCCTAACTATGGCGGAATATTTTCGAGATGTTAATAAACAAGATGTACTTCTATTCATTGACAATATCTTTCGTTTTGTACAAGCAGGATCAGAAGTATCTGCATTATTAGGTAGAATGCCTTCTGCAGTGGGTTATCAACCTACTCTTAGTACAGAAATGGGTTCTTTGCAAGAAAGAATTACTTCTACCAAAAAGGGAGCTATAACTTCGATTCAAGCAGTTTACGTACCTGCGGATGATTTGACGGACCCAGCTCCTGCTACAACATTTGCACATTTAGATGCTACTACCGTACTATCAAGACCATTAGCTGCCAAAGGCATTTATCCAGCAGTTAGTCCCTTAGATTCAACGTCAACTATGTTACAACCATACATAGTTGGTGAAGAACATTATGAAACTGCGCAAAGAGTTAAGCAAACTTCACAACGTTATAAAGAACTTCAGGACATTATAGCGATTCTTGGATTAGATGAATTATCTGAGGACGATCAATTAACTGTAGCAAGAGCTCGAAAAATTGAGCGTTTCTTATCACAACCCTTCTTCGTGGCAGAAGTTTTTACCGGTTCTCCAGGAAAGTATGTTGGTCTTGCAGAAACAATTAAGGGGTTTCAATTGATCCTTTCCGGAGAATTGGACGCTTTGCCCGAGCAAGCTTTTTATTTAGTGGGTAATATCGACGAAGCTACCGCGAAAGCTATAAACTTAGAAGTGAAATAGAGAGTAATTTGAAGAAATGACCTTAAAACTTTTAAAACTTTGTGTATTAACTCCTGATCGAATTATTTTTGACTCAGAAGTGAACGAAATTATTTTATCTACAAATAGTGGTCAAATTGGTGTATTACCAAACCACATCCCTATTGTTACAGCTGTGGATATAGGTATTTTGAGAATACGCCGCTTCCCCGACCTATGGGAGACGGTAGCTCTAATGGGCGGTTTTGCTAGAATAGCAAACAATGAAATCACCATTTTAGGATTTGATGCGGAGATAGGTGTTCACATTGATCCGCAAGAAGCTCAAGAAGCTCTTGAAATAGCTGAAGCTAATTTGAGTAAAGCTCTAAGTAATAGACAGGTGATTGAAGCGAATCTAGCTCTTAGACGAGCTAGGACACGAGTAGAGGCTGTTAATGTTATTTCTTAACATTCAATTTCTTATCGTGTTTTTTTGAACCAAAATCAAAACATAAAATCTGGCATTTTTTTCATATACTTTTTATTCTTCAAATTGAAATGATTGTTGGATACAACAAAAAAAGACGATGAGGAAAAAACTTATTAGATACCATAGATAATGCAATGGTATCTAATAGGTTCTACCTACTATTGGATTTGAACCAATGACTCTCGCCGTATGAAAGCAATACTCTAACCACTGAGTTAAGTAGGTAATTCGAAATTAAATTTCGAATTAGAATATTCTAATTCTATTATAAAATATGCTTTCTAAGCAATAGAAATCTATTAGAAAGTAAACAAATCCGAATATTCAAAGTTTTCTCTAATATGGAATTAGGAAATATCTATCTATCTTGACAAAAAAGATTTTTTTTGTTAAGATATCTTCTGATAAGGAAGGGCTATAGCTCAGTTGGTAGAGCACCTCGTTTACACGTGCGCTAATGTTTTTCAAAGAAGTTTATTAACCACAATGAATATGGTTAGTCTTATTCAAAAATCAATGTCTTACTCTCATATATTGAAAAAAGGGAGAACAATAGCCTGACAAATAATGAGTTCAGTACAATTCTGGTGGGATTTTCAATACAAAATCGAATACATCCCGTCATTGATTTGCTAGTTGATAAGGTCAATACCCATTTTATTCAATGCTAGGCAAAATGAGTATAAGGGTCTCAAGAAACCTCTTTTCGTCCTATGATATTTTAAGGTGTATAAAGTCTCATATTTGACTCTTATGGGGGAACGATAGAGATTCTATTTCACTTAGGTGAATTTAGGCCACAGGCAGATCTAAGTCAAGGTAACTCTTCTTTGAAACACTTTAGTATTGCTACTAGATCATGATATCAATCATGAATCAGAGCACATGGAATCATCTTTTTCTTTTTTTGAAAGAAAAAACATGGTAGATTAACTGATCTTTTTTTCAGTTGATGAAAGAGCCCAATGCAACAAAATGCATGTTGGGTCTTTGAAACAGTTCGAATCATTTTGATAAAAAATTCAGTTTGATCTGTTTTACCGAGAAGGTCTACGGTTCGAGTCCGTATAGCCCTAATCTATTCCGTTTGTCAATTTTTTGACAGAGTTTGCATTATAGAAACTGTATATTCTATAATGCAGTTTTGATTTTCTTATTTTTAGTACTGCTTTTTTTTAGCAAGAGAAGTTCTGTATGAATTAATACATCGTAGTCTCCATCAAAAAATTTTGCATATTTTTGTTTTATATGAAGGAGTGCTTTTATGTTTCTGCTTCATGAATATGATATTTTTTGGGCATTTTTAATAATATCAAGCCTTATTCCTATTTTAGCATTTTTGATTTCAGGAGTGTTGGCCCCGGTTCGTGAAGGGCCAGAGAAGATTTCAAGTTATGAATCGGGTATAGAACCTATGGGAGATGCTTGGTTACAATTTCGAATCCGTTATTATATGTTTGCTCTTGTTTTTGTTGTTTTTGATGTTGAAACTGTTTTTCTTTATCCATGGGCAATGAGCTTTGATGTATTAGGTGTTTCTGTATTTATTGAAGCTTTCATTTTCGTGCTTATCCTAATTGGTGGTTCAGTTTATGCATGGCGAAAAGGAGCATTAGAATGGTTTTAACTAAATATTCAGAAAAAAAAAAAGAAGGAGAAGATTCTATTAAGACAGTTATGAATTTAATTGAGTTTTCATTACTTGATCAAACAACTCCCAATTCAGTTATTTCAACTACATTAAATGATCTTTCAAATTGGTCAAGACTCTCCAGTTTATGGCCCCTTTTATATGGTACCAGCTGTTGTTTCATTGAATTTGCTTCATTAATAGGTTCGCGATTTGATTTTGATCGTTATGGATTGGTGCCTAGATCAAGTCCTAGGCAAGCGGATCTCATTTTAACAGCTGGCACTGTAACAATGAAAATGGCTCCATCTTTAGTGCGATTATATGAGCAAATGCCTGAACCAAAATACGTCATTGCTATGGGAGCCTGTACTATTACAGGAGGAATGTTCAGTACTGATTCTTATAGTACTGTTCGTGGAGTCGATAAGTTAATTCCGGTGGATATTTATTTACCGGGATGTCCTCCTAAACCAGAAGCAGTCATAGATGCTATAACAAAACTTCGTAAAAAGATATCTCGAGAAATAGTTGAAGGTAGAGTTAGATCTCAAGAAGTCAATCGATGTTTTACTACCAACCATAAATTTGATGTTCAACGCAGTAATTGTATTGGAAATTACGATCAAGGATTAATCGATCAATCTTCAGAAATATCTTCGAAATCTTTTTTTCGGTCTAAAGGTTCAGTAGCTGCTTACGAATTAGTTAATTAAGCAGGGTAGGGTTTTTTTGTTTAGAAAAAAGAAAGAGCAAGTCAACCCTTCACAAATTGTATTGTGAAATATTCACACAAATGTGCGCGAGATCAATAGAATGCAGAAGGATCGTTTGCAAAATCATTTATCTGATTGGTTAGTCAATCATGAGTTAGTTCATAGATTTTTAGGTTTTGATTCTCGAGGAATACAAACCTTACAAATAAAAGCCGAGGATTGGGATTCCATTGCTGTCATTTTATATGCATATGGCTACAATTATTTACGAAATCTGTGTGCTTATGATGTAGCACCAAGTGGATTTTTAGGCAGCGTTTATCATCTTACAAGAATACGATATGGTATATATAATCCAGAAGAGGTTTGTATAAAAATATTTGTGCCAAGGAACAATCCTAGAATTCCGTCGGTTTTCTGGATTTGGAAAAGTGCTGATTTTCAAGAACGCGAATCTTATGATATGTTGGGAATTTCATATGATAACCATCCACGTCTTAAGCGTATTTTAATGCCTGAAAGTTGGATAGGCTGGCCCTTGCGTAAGGACTATATTACTCCAAATTTTTATGAAGTACAAGATGCCCATTGAATATGATATTGATATATATATTCAATATCAATATCACTAAAAATTGGAATATTCAAGTCAATGAATATTTTTACAATATTCACCATCGGATTCTTATTTCTATTATGGATAGACTAAGTTCAAAGTATCAACTTGCTCAATTTGATATCAATTATCAATTATCATAATAATTGTGATTATTATTTTTGAATTGCAGTTCAAATAGGAAATAAAATTAAAGAAGAAATAGAAAAAATAGAAAATGATGCGTTCTCTCTATCTTCTTCAACTTCAAATTGGAATTGAAATATCCAACTATATTAACCAATACATTTTTGTATTGCCGGAAACCAGATTTGAACTGGTGACACGAGGATTTTCAGTCCTCTGCTCTACCAACTGAGCTATCCCGACTATTTTTTTTTGTAGATTAGTCGAGTAGAACATTTTGCGCTTGTATTCTTGTTAATTAACTAAGAAATTAGTTCAATTATATATTGAACTAAATAGGTAATGATATGGATTGGTAATCATATCATTACCAAGATTACTTCTTTATCTTTATTATATAAAGATAACTCCTTGCTTATATGTATTAAGCAAGCATAATACATGCTTACAGATTTTTTCCAAATCTATCTGTTTTGATTGTAAAACACATTCAATTGAAGTATTAACTAAAATTGAATTCAATGAATTAATACTTAATTAAAATGAAGCTTTCTATTTTTATTGGGGATAGAGGGACTTGAACCCTCACGATTGAAATAATCGACGGATTTTCCTCTTACTATAAATTTCATTGTTGTCTATATTGACATGTAGAATGGACTCTCTCTTTATTCTCGTTTGATTGTATATTTTATACACATATGTCTTTGGTATATATTAAGACATTCTTTTTTCTCTATTTTCAGAGAGAAATTCTACGTTACCAATGCATAGTAATAAACTATATTCGTTAGAATAGCTTCCATTGAGTCTCTGCACCTATCCTTTTTATTCTACTTAATATAAAAACTCTAAGTATATTATACTTCAGTTTGAAGTATATTATATTTACTAGTTTTCTAGTAAGAAAAGATTTGGCTCAGGATTGCCCATTTTTAATTTCTGGGTTTCCCTGAATTTGGAAGTTCACACTTAGCAAGTTTCCATACCAAGGCTCAATCCAATCAAGTCCGTAGCGTCTACCAATTTCGCCATATCCCCTTTTTTGAAGACTAAGATTCAACTTTCAATTAGAATTTATCTAATTGTCTATTTTTTTATCTCTTTCGTAATTATTATTTTACGTGAACCCTTTAATTATTGTATTAAAATTAAAATACAGAATTCTCTTTTTTTATTCATAGAAAAAATATTCATTATTGCTAATTTTGTTTCAATATCTTCTTTAATAAGTTCATCTTTATTTAAAAAAAAAAAAGTAATCTAGAAATTACTAGATATATTCTACCTATATCTTAATATCTGTTCTTTTCTTTATTTAAGGTTTGATTTAAATAGTGTTAAAGTTCTATTGAAATTCATTCTTCTATTTTATCGTTATTCTTCTTCAAGATTCAATCTTGATTTTACCCTTTTTCTTAAATTTATAAAGACCCTTTTTTCGAATTTTATTAATATAATATTTATTAATAAAATGGATAACTTACAGTCAACATTTTCAAAATTTTGATTCGAAATATTATAGTGAATTAAATATTCACTATTCGTCCATAATATCGTTTTCTTAAAAAAAAAAAAATAACACGAATTATTGTAATTCATATTTGAGATTTTCTTAGAATTTTAAATCTATAATTTATAGAAAGTTTTTCTTGTATGTAAGCCCGCTTAGCTCAGAGGTTAGAGCATCGCATTTGTAATGCGATGGTCATCGGTTCGACTCCGATAGCCGGCTTTTTTTCTGTAGATTCTTTTATAAAGTGGAATATCCTCTCATTTACTTGCTAATCAGAATTCTATATGATATCATACATTATGTATGATAGAATTAATTTTTAATATAATTTAAAATAAAATTTTAAAGTATAAATTTGGAGTTATTAAAGTAGGGGACCTTTTCAATATTTTATTGAAAGAAAAAAAAAGAGGAAATTCTGAAATACTTGACAAAATATATATATTTTATTTGAATATATAAATGGCGATTAGACTTGTAAGACAATGATGGTCTAATACAGGGCTAGTCGCCATCTATGGACTCAACGAGTCCTCGTTGAAAATGGTCGTCATTTTTAACGTGAGCGTTATTTTGAAAGAAAAAAAAAGAGGAAATTCTGAAATACTTGACAAAATATATATATTTTATTTGAATATATAAATGGCGATTAGACTTGTAAGACAATAATGGTCTAATACAGGGCTAGTCGCCATCTATGGACTCAACGAGTCCTCGTTGAAAATGGTCGTCATTTTTAACGTGAGCGTTATTTTGAAAGAAAAACTACGTATCCCAAGGTTTTTAATTGAATCCAAAAGGAGAAAAGGCATTTACAAAAAGAATCAAAAATTTGGACGCTTATTTCATACCTTTAATATTTTTATATCATAACTAAAAATTATGAAGAAAAATGCATTTAATGCATCCAAAAAGGATGCTCGTTTATTAGTTCTATTAATTAAACTTAGAAATAAGTTGATCCGGAATATCCTTTTTAAAATAAAGGATATTGTTTGCTGTATAAACAATTTTTTAATCTGGATTAAATGCGATAAGTTAATCCGGAGTATATATATATATATACTAGATAAAATATATAGTATTTGGTATATTTTAAATAATATAGTAAATATTATAGTATTGACTATACTAATAGTCATGTTGCTTATTTATGCCATGGTAATTCTTTTCTTTTTAAAGAAACAAATGCATTTCGAAGAATTAAATGTAGTAAAATACATTATGAATTTGATATGGATCATTGTTTTTCTTTTAAGGAGATTAAAGAAAAAGTCTGTAACTAGTTTAATTTCAATATTGAAAATCGTAATAATAATAATATTATTATTATTTACGAAACATCTTTACTTCCTTTTAATAGAAAAAGGGGGGTTCAATTCCCTATGAAAAATAAATTATATTTATTTTTTCAGTTTGTCAAGGGTAAACTAAATTCATTAGTCTACCCGAAACTCCTTTCGCATTTTTGGGGGAAATTTATGATTTTTTTTATGTATGGTAAAAAAATCATATCAAATATTATATATTTCCCTATAAATCTATGGATCTATATAATAGAAAGATTTGGTTCTCTTCTATATCAAATTTTCACCTTCTCATTTTTTAGTTCAGAGGTGGGATTTGGATTCATAAGAAAAATTATTAAAATCATGTTCTGCCTAGTAGAACATTCTTTGCTGACTTGGTTCGTTCTCATCATATGCTTGAAATTTTTTATTATTATATTAGAGAAAATAAACCGGCTTCGATATCCAAGCCGTCGTTTATTTAAAGATAAAATTTTAAATAAAAAATTTCAAGAATTAAGAAGAATTCTAGTCTATTCTTATATTAGACTGATCAAAATTCTATTATCCGAAGAATTTGGACTATATGGAGTAGGATATAGACTATCCTACGTAGTTCTAGGATTCTTCAAAGAAATCCTAAGAATCGTCTTAAATGACGATTTTGTTGTTGAGAATCGGCTACTCTATACTGCAAAAAATAGAGTATATTATATAAAAGATCGATATAAAAGGTTCAAAAGAGTCGTAAATTACTCTTTTTTTGGATTTATTAATATTATCTTATCCTCCAAATTTGGACTATTTGGAGTAGTCTCCAAACTCTTCGTATTATTTGTATGGCTCGTCGAGGAACTTCGAGCCACGTTCTTCGATGAAGACCCTGACGAATATTAGAATGTCAAGATTTTTACATTGAATATTCGATGATTCCAAAATGGAATCAATTCCATAAGTATCTATTTTAAATAGAATTCGAATAATTAGAAGAATGTTATGGTCAAACTTCGTTTACAGCGTTTTGGACGAAAGCAGCGTGCGGCTTGAAGGACATAATTGAGAGTGGATTCTTATATCTATCATTTTCGATTTTCTATAGATAGATAGATATCTCATCATACTTATCTACTTAGGATGAGATACTAATGAAAATAAAGAAAATGCTCTTGACTCGACATTCTTCATTAGTACATTAATGAAGAATGAAGCTCGAGAAAAAAAAAAGCTTAATTTTATTATTAAGCTAGAGAAATGATCTAGGGTTTGCAAAATATAGAACAAATTGAGAGCAACTTTGTAAATATAAATATTTTTTTGGCATCCAAATCAAAAACTAAGAACCATTTTTTTCAAAAATGTCAAAAAAAGGATAAAACGTTCTTGATCAAAAAAGTAGAACGGGACTGAATTTTTTCTTCTTTAAAGGGTATGCTGCTTTCCTTTTGAAAGCATTAAAGGTTCCCGAAGTAATGTGTAAACCTAACGATCCCAAAAAAGAACAAAGGATTTTGGAACAAGAAAAAACCTTGGATAATTGTCTCTCCAACCTAACCTAAAAAAAATAGGTTAAACGTGAGACAAACAAAAGAGTTTACAGACAACTCAAGAATTTGATAAAGATTGAAATTTGAAGGTTATCAAATTTATTAAACTTGAGTCATGAGTATGAGTGATATTTTTTTATGGAAAAGGGGGTAAGAAATTGAAAAAATAACTTCAATTGGCAATTCTAATTGAAATTCCATACAAGAAAGGAAATCCTCTTTCTTGAGCCGTATGAGAAGAAATTCTCATATACGTTTCTGGGGGGAGTATTTCTTTATCTATATCTATCCCAATGAGCTATCTATCGAATCGTTGCAATTGATGTTCGGTCCCGAAGAGAAGGAAAAGAGCTTGGGAAAGTAGGTTTTTTTGATCCAATAAAGAAAAAAATTGTTTTAAATGTTCCTTCTATCCACCTTTTTCTTAAAAAAGGTGCTCAACCTACAGAAATTGTTCACTATATTTTAAAGAAGGCGGGATTTTTTCAAGAAAAAAGTTTGGGTTAATAAAAGCAAAGAAAACAGAATTAATGATTAATATATATAATCATAATTAATATAATTCAATATAAAAATAATATAATTAAAAAATTAATTGCCTCAAGATTCAATAAATAAATTAATTTGTTTGTTATAAATAGAAACTTTATATTTATGATCAATAAACTATTGACAATAGTTTATTGATCAAATATCATTTGAAAACAGATCAAAGTATCTGTTTGTATATATATACAATTGTGTATATGTATATATACAATATTGATATAAAATATCAAAGAATTGGATAAAAAAATACGAGATTTCTCGTTCCATTTCCAAAATAGATTTTTTTTTACACGATCCATTTCAAAAATGGAATGGAATTTCCATTTTTGTCTGACTGAATCTTTTATTTGTATGTTGTTAATTCAACGTTTTTATAGAGTTGTCCAGTACAATTATTTTCATATTCAATTTATATTTAGATCATATCTACTTTTCTTTTTTTTATTTGGGTTGCTAACTCAATGGTAGAGTACTCGGCTTTTAAGTGCGACTATGATCTTTTACATATTTTGATGAAGCAAAAAATTCGTCCAGACTTTTGGTAGAATCTATAAGACCACGACTGATCCTTACATTAAGGTAATGAATGGAAAAAACAGCATGTCGTAATAAAAGAAATTTCATTTTTTTTTCTAATTTATCAATTTGGTTTTCAAAATTAGAAAGAAAATGAAAAAAGGAAAAACTAGTTTTTAGTTTTAGTTGGGTCTAGTGAATAAATGGATAGAACCCTATGGTTCTAATTTGAATCAATTGAAAAAGTAACGAGCTTATGTTCTTAATTGGAACTATAATAACCCGATCTAAGTATAAGTTAAAATATACTTAGTACCATCTATCGGGAAAAGATAGATGAGTTTTCCTATAAGTGAACTTTTTGATCTCATTTTTTTTGAATAAATCCTAATTATTCTATCTTTTGAGTTGAAGATAGATGTGTAGAAGAAACTGTATATTGATATAAATATACATATATATTTATTCCAAAATCAAAAGAGCAATTGGGTTGCAAAAATAAAAAAAAAGATCTTGAACCTCTTAATTCAAATCCGAATTAATCTGATAAACTAATCGGATTCAAAAAGGGACGAAAGATATATTAAAATATAATAAATCGGGCTGGGCTTCCTTTTTATTTTCCGGAGTATCTTACATGTATTCATTTAGTTTTTTACATAATAAAAACTCTGTTCTGACCATATTGCACTATGTATTGATAAACTCTGAAAAACTTTATTCATCTGGTTCAAGTAGGAATGTCAATGGAAGAATTCCAAAGATATCTAGAAAAATATCAATTTCGTCAAAAAAAATGTGTATATCCACTATTTTTTCAGGAGTATATTTATGCACTTGCATTGCATTATGGTTTAAATGTACCCATTGAACCTGTTAAAAACCAAATTGGTTATGACAGTAAATTTAGTTTCATACTTATAAAACGCTTAATTATTCGACTGTATCAACCGAATTTTTTGATGAATTCGGTTGCTAATTATAACTACAATCAATTTAATGAGCCTAACCGTTTTTTTTACTATCATTTTTTTTCTCAGATGATATCTGAGGGTTTTGCTCTTGTTGTAGAAATTCCATTTTCGCTACATTTTTCTATTTCTAAAAAAGAAATAAAAAAATTACAAAATTTACGATCTATTCATTCAATATTTTCGTTTTTAGAGGACAAATTGTCGTATTTTAATTACGTGTCAGACATAATAATACCTTATCCTATTCATTTTGAAATCTTAGTTCAAATACTTCAATGCTGGATCCAAGATATTCCCGCTTTGCATTTATTACAATTTTTTCTGTTCAACTCTTCTAATTGTAAGAGTTTTTTTACTTCGAAAAAACAAGTTTCTATTTATTCAAAAGAAAATAAAAGGTTCTTTTGGTTTTTATATAATTCTTATGTATTTGAATGTGAGTTTGTATTTCTTTTTCTTCGTAAAAAATCTTTTTGTTTACGATTAATATCTTCTAGAATGTTTTCTGAACGAATCTACTTCTATAGAAAAATTCAACATATTATTATAGTGTATAATATTTCTTTGCAGAAAACTTTATGGGTCTTTACAGACCCTTTCAT